TAAAAAGAAAGTGGGGATTCTAAGAAAAAGGGGGAGCTTACAAAATAAGGGATTATTTCGTTTCCGATAGTCATTTATTTTAATTGGTGGATAGGAGTATACTCTGGATCGGAATCGTGGGGAGTACTGCCTGATCATTTCTACTAACTTAAAGCCCCAATTAGTATTCTTTTTATATTATGTGTAAATGTCCTTTGGGATAAATTACATAATCGCTATTACTAATCCTTTGCGTAGTTTGGCATTTCTAACCATCCACTCATTTTTGCTAAACCCTTCGCTTTATGGTAATGCAAACAAATGTTAGTGAAAACCGAATAGGGTTGATTTTTTTGAACCCGCTTCAAGCTAGGATGACATGACTAATCAACCAATCTTGGGGTAAACGGTCTCTTCTTCTTCTGTTTATTTATGCTCAACTCTTTAATTCTTCTTATACATCGAAGACGAGACTCAATAATTTTACTGCAAATATATATTATATAGCTGTTTTCTTTCACTCATATAACTATATAATTTAATATAATTTAATTCATTAATCCAAAATCCAAATAATGAATTAAAAATGAAGATATCTATGCAATTTATTTCAACTCTTTTTCTATAACGACTAGAAAGAAAGGAATAGGTAAAAGTTTATGTTTCAACGAATCGCACGTAGAGCTATTGATAATACACATAGGGTTAATGGTATTTCATAACTAATCGATTGAGCAGCAGCTCGTAGACCACCTAAAAAGGAATATTTATTATTTGAACCATATCCTGACATAAGAAGTCCAATGGGAGCAATACTTGAAACCGCAATCCATAAAAAAACCCCGATATTGAGATCGGATAAAACAAGGCGATAGTCAAAAGGAATTACTGAATAACTTAGTAGAATTGATATGACTGCTATGGATGGTCCGATACTGAATAAACGAGTATCTCCTCTAGATGGAAGAAGATTCTCTTTGAAAAGTAGTTTTGTCCCATCTGCTAGAGCTTGAAGAACTCCTAAAGGACCGGCGTATTCGGGTCCAATACGTTGTTGCAGCCCTGCGGATATTTCTCTTTCTAACCATACAATTACTAGTACGCCTATTGTGATTCCCAATACAAGAGCCAAAATAGGAACAAGCACCCATATAATTCCATAGACCTCTTTTAAGGATTCCACTCTGTAAAAAGAATTGATATCTTGTATTTCCGTTGTATCAATTATCATTTCAACGATCAACTTCTCCCATAATGATATCTATGCTACCTAGTATTGTCATAATATCAGCCAATTTCATTCTTTTAACTAACTGAGGAAGAATTTGCAAATTGATAAAACCCGGCGGGCGAATTTTACATCTCCAAGGAAAACCACTCTGATCCCCTATCAGAAAAATTCCCAATTCGCCCTTTGGGGCTTCGACTCTCACATAAAGTTCTTGTTTCGGCAATTCAAAAATAGGAGAAGGTTTTTTACTAATGAATCGATATTCAAAATCATGCCATTCTGGATACCTTTCTCTATCAAAGTATCGGATTTCTAAATTCTCATAGGGCCCCCCAGGAATTCCTTCTAGAGCCTGTTGAATAATTTTTATGGATTCTGTCATTTCACCAATTCGGACTAAATAACGAGCTAATGAATCCCCTTCTTTTTGCCATTGGACTTCCCAATCCAATTCGTCGTAACACTCATAATGATCAACTTTACGAAGATCCCATTGTATTCCGGAAGCTCGCAGCATTGGTCCCGATAAACCCCAATTTATTACTTCGTCTCTACCAATAATTCCTACGCCCTCAACGCGTTCTAAAAAAATAGGATTTCGTGTAATAAGTTTTTGATATTCAGTAACTCCTGTAAAAAAATAATGGCAGAAATCCAAACATTTATCTATCCAGCCATAAGGTAGATCAGCCGCTACCCCTCCGATACGAAAATAATTATGCATCATTCTCATACCAGTGGCAGCTTCGAATAGATCATATATGAATTCTCTTTCTCTGAAAATATAGAAGAAAGGAGTTTGTGCACCAATATCTGCCATAAAGGGTCCGAGCCATAACAGATGAGAAGCTATACGACTCAATTCCAACATAATTACTCTGATATAACTGGCTCTTTTAGGTACTTGAATATTTCCTAACTGTTCTGGCCCATTTACAGTTATTGCTTCTGTGAACATAGTAGCTAAATAATCCCAACGAGTTACATAAGGCAGATATTGTACAATTGTTCGGTTTTCCGCAATTTTTTCCATTCCTCTGTGTAAATAACCCAATATTGGTTCACAGTCAATAACATCTTCACTGTCCAGAGTAACGATGAGTCGAAGAACACCATGCATTGACGGGTGGTGGGGGCCCATATTGACTATCATGAGATCTTTTCTTGTAGCTGGTATATTCATAAGTTTTTCCTCGATTCATTCTTCCATGAATTGCGTAAAACGAAAAAAAATTCATCAAAATTCAAGATCTAATAAATCAAATAATTAAAAATGACTCTTCAAATTAACGAAAAATTAAAAATTAACGAATTCTTGATTCCCGAATACCCAACCTATTAATTAAGTTTTTATAACGTACTCTATTTTTCTTTGACAAATAAGACAGCAGCCGTTGACGTTTTCCCAGAATTTTACGTAGACCTCTTTGAGATAAATAGTCTTTTCTGTGCAATTCCAAATGTGAAGTAAGTCGTCTTATTTTATTGGTGAAACTCAATACTTGGAATTCAACGGATCCCCTGTTTTCTTCTTTTTCTTCTTGCGAAATGATTGAGATGAATGAATTTTTTACCATAAAAAGGAATCGCCCCTCTCTTTTTTGAGATATTTTTATCGATATATATATATATTTCTTGATCAGTAGTAATAATGCCACTCATTTGAATTTGATATACACAATAATCTTAATTTCGTTAAGAATTCGTAATTTTGTCAAATAAAATTACTTAATTTATTACTCAATAATCAATCCCATTTTAAAAATTGGATTCGGATAGGATATCCTATACAAAAGTATAGTCTATTTCTGTACTCACAAAAAAAAATAAACAATAATTTAGACTTAAAAAAAATCAGAAGATTTTGTTGATTCATTTTAGATCGAATTAATATTAATATAATGACTTTTCAATCGCGGATACATACGAATCCTTGTCATACTGAAACGACTGCCATTATTGGTATCAAACCAATAGCGATTCATACAAGCTAAATCTTCTAATCGATAATTGGGCCAAAGAAAGAACTTTAATTTAATTAGTTTAGTTTTACCTCTATCAAGATTTTTTCTTTTATTCAACAAAACTTGATCGAAATTTGTTACCTTATTTCCATTGCATCCATTGCAAAATACTGTATTTCTATGGATATTGTTTCTATTCCTAGAATTGAAAAAAATTAGAATTCTCAATTTTCTACGATGCCTCGGGGATAAAATATTTTCAAGAACAAGCAAATCATAATGATTTTTGTCTCTATTTCCATTCATTTTTTGACGTATTGCAATGGATTCATAAAAATTCTTCTTATTTTTATCAACATAGCTTTTTTCTAGGTATCTTTGATTAATTTGATGCTTACTCTTATGAACCAATGAAATACCTATGGTTTGATATATAATAAAATTTCCATCATTTTTTACAGACAGGCGAACTGGTTCGATAAGCAATATTCCCTTTTTCATCACTTCTGTAAGAGGTAAATCCTTATGGACCGTCATAATATCCAGATCCATTTCGTCCCTTTGAATAGCGGATATAACAATTTCTCTTGGATTTGTCATTCTAAGCAGGAGACAATATACTTTGATGTTATTGATGATTCTTTGATTTAAATAATCATCCCATCTCAATTGAAAATTCAAATACCTTTTTAGTAAGAGCTCAAGCTCTGCTTCTATTTTATTCCTGTATTTCTTTTTGTTTCTACGTTTTTTCATGTCTGATCCCGTATAATCTTCTTCAACATCTTTTTCTTTTTTTTTTTCTTGGTTTGAGAGAGCTGATTCAAGATCTGCTTGGTCCGCTAATTCTTTTTCTCCTTGATTTTGATTTTCTAATTCAAAAGTCTTTTTTTCATTCGATAATATAAAAATATCGCTTTTTTTCTTTCCAGTGATACTTTTATGTTTCTTAACATTTTTATTTACATTAAAATTGAAAAGAAGTAATTTGATTGGTATGACCCACGGTTTAATCTTATATGTATTATAAAGTATCACAAATTCTGGGAATAACCAAAGTTCTAGATTCGATATGGGACGACTTAGTATTTCTTCATTCATTCCCATCCAATCCACAAGAGGTTTTTTTTGATTGAATGGGTTAATTTTTTGATCTTGATGAATCGTGAAATAAAATAGACCTTTCTTTTTCTTATCAATTTTATCGATTATTTGATAATTATTAACCCCAGTCTTAGTCTTAGTATTTTTATTTCTGTTGGTGACAGTATCAATATCGACCCAGGCCCTAATATCGGTCTTCTTTCTAAGACAAAAATTGAGAATTTTCCAATCAAAATATTTTCGATCCATATCTTTTTTTCTATCTATACTATCATCTTCTCCTAGATAATTATTGATAAGGATATCACCTTCCAGCATATCAAATAGTTTGCGTTTAGGCGTATTGGAAGTATAAGAAATCTCTTGGTTATTATTTACTTGTAATGGCAATCCATAAATATATGAGTCTTTCTTATCCTCATAATTAATCGATTTATATGAAAAAAGATCATATCTATATTGTTTTTTAAAATTTTCTTTTTGATTTAGTAATAAATCTATTTCAAATTCAAAATCATTATCATTTTGTTTTTCATTTTCATAATGAATTAATCGGTTTTTTTCATATGAATCACATTTGTTTAAATCTTTATTTTTAGCCATACGGCATTGATATTGATTGACTCTATTTCGCCATTTTTGCGGTACTAATCGTGACCATCTAATCTGAGATAAATCATATTGATATTGATAATGATCCTTTAGCCAGTTTTTCCATTCATTAATTACAGAATTTCGAAGGTTCTTATGTTGTCTTAATTCGGAATCAAATATTTCTTGCGTTCCAACAAAATACTCTTTTATTTCATTCTTAATAAAAAAAGATGTTCTGTAATATTTAAAGACAGATCTTAAATTATATAAATTACTGACTTGGGTTTGTGATAATTTGTAGAATACATATGCTTGTGACAAGTAAGATAAGTCCAAAAAAATATGTGAATTCTTATTAATACAAGGTGACCCTTTTATAGTTGAAATAAAGTTAATTATACTTTGATTTGTTTTATCAATTCTTTCTCGATTTGCTTCATTATTGTAAATGTATTTATTAATAATTTTTTTTGTTAATTCAATAAAAAGCTGTGCATTGATTCTAGGGGTATTAATGATACGCAGAAAGATATCTATGTATATCTTTTCAATAAAAAATTTTAAAAAATGGTGGGATTTACGAAGTAATCGAATATTTTTTCTTTTTAATATCCGCCAAATATTTTTTGGTGATTCTAATCTTTTATCTTCATAACTTATTTTGTTAGGGTTAAGATTTATCTCTCGAGTTATAAACTCTCTTTTCTTGTCTTTTTTCATTTTTTCTATTTGATTTATGATTGTATTTGTTCTATTAGTTAGATTTTTAATTCTTTTTTCTGTCAATGAGTAAGTTGCCCAATCCATAGACCGAATTTCAATAGACGATTCGGGAATAATTTTATTATGTATTATCGAATTTGTTTCTTTTTTAGTTTCACTCAATTCATATATTCCTAGTTTTTTCAATCCAAATAATATAATTTGGTTTCTTTTTGAAAATTCTTTTATTATTTTTTTTAGAAATATAATGCTTTTGAGGACCCATTTTTTTGTTTCTTTTGCTACATTTATAAATGTAGCATTTATAAAAAATTTTGTTCTTTCTTTTAAAACTCTTAGAACTAAAAAACATTTTTTTTTTAATTTTAATTTTTTTTTTTCGAATTCTTTAAAAATGGGTTCAAAAAGGGAAAGTTGTTTTCGGGGAGAACCAAACGGCAGTTCAGCTTCCGTTCCCAAAACTGTTAAAAAACAAAAATCATTTTTTTGTCCTTTCCCTTTCTTTTTAATTGGATCTTTATGAGGGGATCGTAACTTAGATCTGTGCCAAGGTTTCAGACGAAAAGGAAATAGTATCTTTATCTGAATACCGTCTGTTAACCATTTTTTCGGAAATTCTTTTTCGGATAATTGAACGCCATTATAGGTGCATTTAACGTGGATTTCTTTATTCAAATCCTTTAAATCCTCGGACCATTCGGGAAATTGAAATAATAATATACGAACAATATTTTTAGCTATTATTAATGAAGGTAATAGAATATATTTTCTAAAAATTGATTGGATTACTAATAAAAAACCTCTTATTACTTGAGCAAAGAAAAAGCTATCCCAAGCTTCTGCTATTTCTATACGAATTTTTTTATCTCTTTTGTATTTTTCGTTTTTGTCCTCCTCTTTTTTCTCACTTTCTTTTGTCTTTTCCTTTGTATAATCCGAAATTTTTAATTCCTTATTTTTCCAATTTAAAAAAATGATTTTCATCAGCTCGGGAATATCAAAATAAAAAAAAGGGGGTTTGTCTAGTCTATCCAAAAAAAGAGGGGAGTGCACATTTGCTTGAAACAGTTCCCAAATAATCGTTTTACGTCTTTGAGCTCGCACAGAGCCCTTTATTATATCTCGACGAAAATCCGATTGTTGTGAATAACGTATCAAAGCCAACTCTTCAGCTTCATCAGGATTATTAGTCTCTTTGTTATTAGTATAAGGATCGGTATTCTCCGGAATATCAGTAAAAATCACGACACGTTTGGCTTTTCTTGAACGAATTAGATAATTCGTTGGCCCATTTTTGTCATTTTCTACTTCCTGTTGTTCTAATTCGTCGATTAATTTGTATGACCATCGAGGAACTTTTTTATTGATTTCTTTTATTCCAATATATTTTTTTCTAATTGTTTTATCCCCAGGATCAGTTATAATTGCATCGAATAAAAATTTTAAAATTTTTATTCGATCTTCCGAATCAATTCTTACTTGTTTGTTTTCCTTAAATGAATAAAGTCCTTTTAAATTGAAATTTGATGTTGATTTTCCTGCAAACTTACTAATTATGTTCAAGAAATAAATAATTTCTGTTGATAATGATTTTCGATCAAATAGATTGACTTCCCGGTCAAATTCCGTGTAATTGGTAGTAAGAAGGATTCCATGAATTTTATTTATCCAAATTGTCTCTATGTAATGTTTTACAGAAGTTTTTATGATTGAGAATAAAAAAATATTTTTGATTTGTCCGCGATAGGGTCCGTTCAAGAAAGGATCATACATCGTAGGTAAATATTCTTTTTTAGTCTCATTATTACACAATCTAATCCTTTTTTCGATTATATCCAGAGGAATAAATCTCTTATCTAGAATTTCTACTATATTTAAAAATTTGTTGCTTATGTTGTTCCTTTT